TTAGAGATTAGAGTGTTGATGTGCTTGTCAGGAGTTTTAATGAAATTAGGAAATTTAATAACTAAAAAAAAATAAAAAAAAAATAACAAATTCGATTCTTGAAGGAATTTTGACAGATACGGCTCGACAAAACAATTTACGCCATACCATAAAATGCATTGTGAAAAAATCCATCGTTCCCCTTTTCCTTTGTTTCCAGTATCCAGTAAAAGTAAATTAAATAAATAAAAAAAAGAAGAAACGAAAGAATAATAAATAATAAGAAAGGACACTTTGATCCTATCTAAATCATTTTTTCTATGATTTGGCGGTATGGTTTATTGGAACAAAAAAAGGCCCGGCTAGGTATTGACCAGGCCAGACCGTGGAAATAAAAAAACTTTTGAACGCAATTAAAAAGATATTTCTTTATTTTTTTTTATTTTGATTCGAGATATCTCTTTGGAGGTTTTTCATTTTTTAATTTCTATTTTTTAATTTCTATTTAAATAGAAATTAAAATAAAAATGAAATAGAAATTAAAAAAAAAAAATGAAAAATGGAATTGCTGATAAAAGTTGTATCTATCTGTAATAAACGTTGTATCTATCTGTATAATACAATACAAAATACAATAAAAAATCTATATAAGCTATAGAATAAAGTAATAGTAATAAAGTTAAAGTAAAGAAGGGCTTTTTTTTTTCAAACATTCTTTCTTGTGTAATGTAACATAGTAATTATCTTTTTTCAATTAGGAGAGATGGCTGAGTGGATTAAAGCGTCGGATTGCTAATCCGTTGTACGAGCTATTCGTACCGAGGGTTCGAATCCCTCTCTTTCCGTTTTCGTCGATGGCTTGGTATCCTTCAAATTCGAATTTAGCGAACCCTTTTGTTTTTTATTTGACTAGTGAAAGATGTGGAATAGATAAAATGAAATCCTAAGAACATTTATCAGAATAAAGCAAGGAAACCTTCTTGTTTTTTAGTCTTCACGTCCAGGATTACGTCCTGGATCATTAGATAGAAAGCCGAAGATGAAGAGAGAAACAAAGAATATAACTACGGTGTAAACAAAGAGTTTGAGAGTAAGCATTACAAAATCTCCAAATTATTATTTTTGGGGGGGAAAGTTTTTGGGGAAAAAGAGAATAGATTCCCTATTTTTATACGACATATCCTATTTTGACACCAAGAAATAAAGCGGTTTTTCGAATTTATAGAATTTATAGAAATAGAAAAGAGTTTTTATTTTTAGAAATTCACACAATTCGAATTCAATACTGTGGTGGACTTTAATAGGGTCTTTCAGTGAAAAAAGGTAAGAATAGAATCGTGAAATGGGGGAATCAAAATTTATCGTGTTTGCCCAAGAATTTTACTGTTTAAATTGAGGGTTCGTTCATATTGTAAGACTCACCCGGTCTTATCAATTGTTAAAATTTTTTTCTCGAGCTTGAATAAATCATGAATTTTTCTAGGACAGTATTAAAGATCTTATCGAAAACTTACAGCAGCTTGCCAAACAAAGGCTAAGAGAAAAAAGAGAACTGGTATTATTGGCATAACATCTACAATTGGATTCAAAAAAGCGTAGGCCTCGGGTAATTTGGCGAATAAAAAACTACTTGAATAAAGGGCAGAATTAAGACAGATATAGATCAAACTAAAGATATTAAGCATAACAAACATTTTGTTCTTGGAGATAATTTTATTTTGATTGAGTTATTAATATGTTATTGATATAAGCTAAAAATGAAGAAAAGAGAGTAGGGTAGACAAAAAAAAATACTTCTTTGAACCGAACCCATCAAAACAAAAATCCTTCAATTCTCACAAGAGAATAGAAGAAATCATACTTTCATACAATATCTTAATTGAATTATATGCAATGATCAATAAATGGAGTTTACTTCTATATCGACTCGTGTCAAAATCTTAACACTAAAACAAGAATTTAATTTATTCCATAGAAATTTTGCCGGGAATTGAGAATTGACGGACAGACAATATTAGTGTTTATTAGTATCGAATGGAAATTAAAATGGGGCGTGGCCAAGTGGTAAGGCAACGGGTTTTGGTCCCGCTATTCGGAGGTTCGAATCCTTCCGTCCCAGAGCGGATTCTTATATATATTAGAATCCCGATTTGCGTTTTGAGCAACCTTTTATTCTTTTATTTAAGAGTACAACTTTTGATAAAATGTACTTCTTGTTTTTTTTTTTATTTTCAAAATTCTTTTTTCAATCAGATGTTTTTTCACAAATTGAATCGAGTTAAAAGAATACGAAAATGGAACTGAATCTATTTGTGACCAAATATGATGGGAACATAGATCACAAGAGTTTGAATTCAATCAATGGAATTAAGTTTCTTAAGACTAGTTTAGGGTAAAATAAAAAATAGTAAAGAATGGATTAATCTGGACTTTTTTGGTTTTTTATCTATACAAAAGAGTCTAGCATCCCGTAAACGTAAAATCAAATGGGATCCTTTATTTTATTTATCATTCATCATCCCCAAGAATGCATTGGGAATGGGAGTCCATACGAGTTAGTGAGCAGTGGAAGATATCAATTGTGTCTGTCCAAATCTCATTAACAAATAATCGAGTTTCATATGGAATGGGTTTTCTTTGACCCCTCCTTTTGGGGTATTTGGTGTTTGACTTTAATGAATAAAAATCTATGTAATAACAATTGAGACGGGGTCCATTCATACATCCACATCCTTCTATTTCAATGATAGCGTTCTTTTGTTTTTTTTTTAAGATTTTTGAGCCCTTACCCTACTGTTAAATAATTAACATAAAAAATAAAAAAATCCATAATGAAAATTGTTCAGTTTAATCTCATAGAGATGGAAATTGCCTATTTTTTGCGCAATTCTGATTTATCTTTCAGTATTCGAGATGAAAGAATAAGAACCCAAGTATTCCCTTTCATTAGTTTTTTGTATCCAATCTACGAAAAAAAAAATTGCTTTTCGATCTATCTATCTGGTTTAAATCAGTAATGGTTTAGTTCACCCTGAATATAGATTTATCTCTCTTATGATGATCAAATAGAATCCTTAGTAAAACTTTATTTAAATGGTGATGCCGGGGTAAGAAATTTTTTTCAATTAAATATTTTTAATGTTTCTTATGAGTTGTTGGTACTCGAAGAAGTGTAAGATTGTTGAATCTATTCTATCAAATCCTTTGAAGATGCAACGCGGATTCAAAAAGAACTTCTTTTTTTATTCGTGTTCTTTTTATTTCTAAATAAAAAGAAATATTGCATGGATGCAATAAAATAGAAAAAGAAAATGAAATTGAATTCTTACTGAGACTTTTTCTTCCTAAATTAACTATTCCTTTCATATCGAAGGAAAAAGTATTGGGTATTGACGAAAGCAATGACTATTCATGATTCCATGATTGAATCAATTACATACCGGTTTAAAACTAGAAAAATGTTATGGTAAAACTTCGTTTGAAACGATGTGGTAGAAAGCAACGTGTGACTTGAAGGACATGATCGGCTGTGGATTTTTTTCCATCCACCGTTTTAGATTTTTTATTATCTAGGAATGAATGGGCTCTTGGCTCGACATACTTTGTTCTATTTTACTAGAATTCTCAATTCTCGTTTTTTAGTGGGTTGTAGTGTAAATAGGACATGATGGAGCTCGAGTAGAAAGTATTTAGTCATTTCGCAGGAGCAAGGATCTAGGGTTAATACCAATAAATAAGTTGGAACAAACTTCGTAAGTATATTTTCGATATAGAAATCGAAAGGATCCGATTCGAGCAATTTTGAAATCCAAAACGAAAATTTGTTGGAATTGGTAAAACTCTTTCGATGAAAAGTGGATCGTACAGGAACCAACTGTTCGTATGATTCTTTGATACTAGAAAGAAATCGCAAAAAGGGGCGTGTTGCCGCCATTTTTGAAAACAAAAAGATTAAAGATCACCGAAGTAATGTCTAAACCCAATGATTCAAGGCAAAGATAAAGGATCCTGGAACAAGTAAATACCGTTTTCAATTGTCTCAACAATTAGATCAGAATGGGAATGAAGAATCAAAAAATAGATTCGAAACGAGACAAACAAAAAGGGGGTTAGAGACTACTCAAAAAATGAAATCCCAAAAGAAAATCTTTAGGGCTATTTGAAAGTTATCCAACTTGAGTTATGAGAGTACGAATGCGTTTTTTGTTTTCGAAAAAGAAGAAAAAAAGAAGGACTTAAATCTCTAATAAACAGAACTTCTAATCATTTTTTCTCGAGCCGTACGAGGAGAAAACTTCTTATACGTTTCTAGGGGGGGTATTGTTCATCTACATCTATCCCAATGAGTTGTTTATCGAATCATTGCAATTGATGCTCGATCCCGAAGAGAAGGAAGAGATCTTCGGAAAGTGGGGTTTTATGATCCGCTAAATAATCAAACCCATTTAAATGTTCCTGCTATTTTAGATTTCCTTGATAAGGGCGCTCAACCTACAGGAACAGTTCATGATATTTCAAAGAAAGCAGGGGTTTTTACGGAACTTTATCTTAATCAACCGAAATTCAATTAAGGACTAGAACAAAAAAAGAGGGAATGGATGACTCCTATCTAGTTTTGTATAACTTTTTTCTTTTTCTTTACTACTCCCCTCTTTTTTTGTTCTATTCATACCTATTTATTAGTCCTTTTTAATATTGCTCTACCATAGAATATCTTGTTCTAGAAGTATAAGGACAAAAAAAATCAAATTTATTGTTAGAATTTTATTGATATAAGATGCATAGAAAAAAAGCAAATGAATACAATGAAGTAAGAAGTAATTGGGTCGAAAAATAGAAAAATTTACATTACTTGCAACCGGTACCGAGCGTTTTGTCGTTTGTCGTTATAAATCGATTAATAAATCACAAAACAAGGGATTAAGCTGCTTATTTTACTTATATTGATTGATTGAATCAACTTGATATTTCTTTCTATTTTTTTCTTTAATTTATTCTTTCAGCTATGTATCTATTTGTATTTATGTATATTGTTTATATAGTGTAAATCCAACGCAAGTCCTTTCTTTTTCTTTTCGATTTTTTTCAAAAGTTTTCTAAAATTTTTTCTATTTATTTAATTTTATAATTTTTTATATTTTTATAATTAAATAAATTAAAAATTAAAAAAAAATTAAAATAAAAAAAAAACAAATAAATAAAATAAAAAAAAAATAAATAAAAATTGTTTTTTTGTTATTGTTATTAAAAAAATTCTTTTGTTTTCGCCATTGTATTTTTTACATTATTTTATCAACATTCACAGGCATATTGACAACAGCGTATCGCTCAACTATAATTTGAGCGTGGGTAAACAGATCCATTTATCTTCGTACCAGAGGTTTGGTTCTTTTTCTTTACTTCATTTAAATGACGGGTTCGCTGGATTTACTGTTATACAAGAAGTCTTGTCTTTTTTTTATGTTCCGAATCGATTCGAAATTGTTTTATTTCATTTCTTGCTAGTTTAATATTCTGATTACGCTGTGAAATTCAATTTCTTTTTTTTATTCCGATTGTATCTACACATTTGAATTATTCGGGTTGCTAACTCAATGGTAGAGTACTCGGCTTTTAAGTGCGGCTAGCATCTTTTACACATTTATATGAAACAAATGATTCGTCCATACCACCGGGAGAGTTTGTAAGACCACGACTGATCCGGAAAGGAATGAATGGAAAAACCAGCATGTCGTATCAATGGAAAATTTTGAGAATATTTTATTCTGATTGAATCGCTTCAAAATCGGGTTTGAATTATTGGCGCGGAACAAAAAAATTGAATTCAAAATTAGGTCGAGTGAATAAATGGATAGAGCCCTACGGTTCCAATTATAGGAAAATAAAAAGAAACGAGCTTCTGTTCTTAATTGAATTTGAATGATTCCCTGATCTAATTAAACGTTAAAAAGGTATTAGTTCCTAATTCGGGGAAGGGGGTTCCCATGAGTAGATTATCGATTTTTTTAATGAGTCCTAACTATTAATTAGTCCCTATTATGGGTTGTAAATGAATGTGTAGAAGAAACAGTATATTGATAAAGATATCTTTTTTCCAAAATCAAAAGAGCGATTGGATTGAAAAAATAAAGGATTTCTAACCACAACCGCCTGTTTATACTATAACAAACATAAACCAATTAAATTAAGTGGCAAATTCGAGAATAGAGAATCCAGTAATGAGTCTACTCGTTTCCAAGGTATCCATTTTTTTTACTATAAATACCTTGTTTTGACTTTATCGCACTATGTATCATTTGATAATCCAATGTATCGTTTGATAATCCAATAAACCCCTTACCTCAGGGTTCAATTTAATTTCAAATGGAGAAATTTCAAATATATTTAGAACTAGATGGATCTCAGCAACAGAACTTCCTATACCCACTTCTTTTTCGGGAGTATATTTATACACTTGCTCATGATCATGGTTTAAATAGATCGGCGATTTCGTTAGAAAATGGGGGTTATGACAATAAATCTAGTTCACTAAGTATGAAACGTTTAAGTACCTTGTTGTATCAACAGATTCATTTGAGTATTTATGCTAATGATTCTAATCCAAATCAATTTATTGGACACAACAACAATTTGTATTCTCAAATGATATCGGAGGGATTTGCAGTCATTGTGGAAATTCCATTTTCCCTACGGTTAGCATCTTTCTTAGAAGGTCAAGAAATGGCGAAATCTCATAATTTCCAATCAATTCATTCCATATTTCCTTTTTTCGAGGACAATTTCTCACATTTAAATTATGTCTTAGATGTACTAATACCCCACCCCATTCGCCCGGAAATCTTAGTTCAAACCTTTCGCTACTGGGTAAAAGATGCCTCTTCTTTACATTTATTGCGATTCTTTCTTCACGAGTATTTTAATTGGAATAGTCTTATTACTCCAAAGAAATCAATTTCCATTTTTTCAACAAGTAATCCAAGATTTTTCTTGTTCCTATATAATTCTCATGTATATGAAGATGAATTCATCTTCTTTTTTCTCCGTAATCAATCTTCTCATTTACGATCAACATCTTCTGGAGTCCTTTTTGAGCGAATCCATTTTTATGGAAAAGTAAACTATCTTGTTGAAGTCTTTGCCAATGATTTTCAGAACATCTTATGGTTGTTTAAGGATCCTTTCATGCATTATGTTAGATATCGAGGAAAAGCCATTCTGGCTTCAAAAGATACGCCCCTTTTGATGAATAAATGGAAATATTACCTTGTCAATTTATGGCAATGGCATTTTCACGTGTGGTCTCAACCCGGAAGGGTTCATATAAACCACTTACACAAATATTCTATCAACTTTCTGGGCTATCTTTCCAGGGGGCGACTAAATACTTTGGTGGTACGCAGTCAAATGCTAGAAAATGCATTTCTAATAGAGAATGTTATGAAGAAGTTTGAGACAGCCGTTCCAATTATTTCTCTGATTGAATCATTGACTAAGGCACGTTTTTGTAACCCATTAGGGAAT